TCTAATAAAAGAGACGAAGTAGCTTTGATACGATATTCTCAACAATCTGATTTTCGCCGAGACATAATCAAAGGTTCAATGCGAGCCCAAAGATGTAAAACAGTTATTTGGGAACTTTTTCAAGCAAATGCACATTCTCCGCTTTTTTTGGACAGAATAGACAAATCACACCCTTTTTTTTTTGATATCTCCGGACTGATAAAACTCATTTTTAGAAATTGTATAGGAAAGGGGGCAGAATTCAAAATTTCAGATTATACAGAAGAAGAAATAAAAAAAAGGGAAAAAAAGGAAAAGGACAAAAAAGAAGAGAACAAAAGAAAAGAGAAAGCGCGAATAGAAGTAGCAGAAGCCTGGGATACCATTCCATTTGCTCAAGTAATAAGAGGTTCCATGTTAATAACTCAATCGATTCTTAGAAAATATATTATATTACCGTCATTGATAATAGCTAAAAATATTGGCCGTATGTTATTATTACAATTTCCTGAGTGGTCTGAGGATTTAAATGAATGGAATAAAGAAATGCATGTTAAATGCACCTATAATGGTGTTCAATTATCAGAAACAGAATTTCCGAAAAATTGGTTAATAGACGGTATTCAAATAAAGATGCTATTTCCTTTCTGTCTGAAACCCTGGCACAGATCTAAGCGACGGTCCTCTCATATAGATCGAATCAAAAAGAAAGGACAAAAAGATGATTTTTTTTTTTTAACGGTTTGGGGAATGGAAGCTGAACTTCCTTTTGGTTCTCCCCAAAAACGGCCTTCCTTTTTTGAACCCATTTTTAAGAAACTCAAAAAAAAAATTGTAAAATTGAAAAAAAAGTATTTTCTATTTCTAAAAGTTTTAAAAGAAAGAACAAAATTTCTAAATATCTCAAAAAAAACAAAAAAATGGATTATCAAGGGCATTCCGTTTTTAAAAAAAATAAAAAAAGAACTCTCAAAAGTAAATCCAATTCTATTATTTAGATTGAGAGAAATATATAAATCAAGCGAAACTAAAAAAAAAAAAGAAAAAGATTCTATAACCCGCAATCATATAATTCATAAATCCTTTAGTCGAATTCAATCTACATATTGGACAAATTTTTTACTGACAGAAAAAAAAATGAAAGATCTGACTGATAGAACAAGCACAATCAGAAATCAAATAAAAAGAATTACAAAAAATAAAAAAAAAGTGACTCCAGAAATAAATGATAGTCCTAATAAAACAAGTTATAATGCTAAAAGATTCGAATCACCAAATTGGCAAATATTAAAAAGAAGAAATACTCGATTAATCCGTAAATTACATTATTTTATAAAATTTTTCACTGAAAGTATATACGCAGATATCCTTCTATCTATTATTAATATTCCCAGAATTAATATACAACTTTTTGTTGAATCAACAAAAAAAATGATTGATAAATCCATTTACAATAATAAAAAAAATAAAAAAAGAATTAATAAAACAAATCAAAATAAAATTCATTTTATTTCGACTATAAAAAAGTCACTTTATAATATTAGTAATAAGAATTCACAGAATTTTTTTGACTTATCCTCCTTGTCACAAGCATATGTATTTTACAAAATATCACAAACACAAGTTCTTAACTTGTATAAGTTAAGATCTATTCTTCAATATCACGGAACGTCTTTTTTTCTTAAGACTTCAATAAAAGATTATTTTGGAAAACAAGGAATAATTCATTATGAATTAAGACATAAGAAACTTCGGAATTCTGGAATAAATCAATGGAAAAACTGGTTAAGAGGTCATTATCAATACCATTTATCTCAGATTAGATGGTCTAGATTAATAGCAGCAAAATGGAAAAATAGAATCAATCAATGTCGTACAATTAAAAATCAAGATTTAAACAAAGAGAATTCATATGAAAAAGACCTATTAATTCATTACAAAAAACAAAACGATTACGAAGTATATTCATTACCAAATCAAAATGAGAATTTTCAAAAATACTATAGATATAATCTTTTATCTTATAGATCTATTAATTATGAAAATAAGAGAGACCCATATATTTATGGATCACCATTCCAAGTAAATAAGAATCGAGAGAGTTCTTATAATTACAACACACATAAACATAAGGGCAAATTTTTTGATATACTAGGGGATATCCCTATCAAAAATTATTTAGGAAAAAGTGATATTATGTATATGGAAAAAAATCCGGATCGAAAATATTTTGATTGGAAAATTCTCCATTTTTGTCTTAAAAAGAAAATCGATATTGAGGCCTGGATCAAGATCGATACCAACAAGAATAAAAATACTAAAACCGGGACTAATAATTATCAAATAATTGATAAAATTGATAAAAAAGATCTTTTTTATCTTACGATTCCTCAGGATCAAGAAATCAATTCACCCAATCAAAAAAAAATCTTTTTTGATTGGATGGGAATGAATGAAGAAATACTAAGTCGTCCTATATCGAATCTGAAACTTTGGTTCTTCCCAGAATTTGTACTACTTT